ATGGTAGGTAAACTTTACTTGAAAATTGTACCTTTAATTTTTGCTATTCATATTAGTACGACAAGATGCGATGCCGCGGAACCATGGCAGATAAGTTTCCAGGATCCAGCCACACCCCTTATAGAAGGCATTATCAATTTACACCATGACTTAATGTTCTTCCTGATTTTAATTCTCACCTTGGTCTCATGGCTACTATTTAGAACCGTATATTCCTTCCACTATAAGAAGAGCCCAACACCCTCAAACTCAGCGCATGGCACTATGGTCGAAGTTGTATGGACAATTACGCCCAGCATTGTGTTGATCTTTATGGCAATCCCATCCTTCGCCTTGCTCTATTCGATGGACGAAGTAGTTGAGCCAGCAGTTACCGTCAAAGCTGTAGGGCACCAGTGGTATTGGAGCTACGAGTATCCGGATTACAGTAACGAAGACGGAGAAATTATTAACTTTGATAGTTATATAGTTCCAGAGGAAGATTTACAATTGGGTCAGCTACGCTTACTAGAAGTGGACAACCGGCTGGTGGTCCCGACGAATACTCATATTCGCGTAGTAGTAACAGGGGCTGACGTGATTCACAGCTGGGCTGTCCCATCATTGGGGGTAAAATGCGATGGTATTCCGGGGCGCCTAAATCAAACTTCACTATTTATTAAGAGGGAAGGGGTCTACTATGGACAATGCAGCGAACTGTGCGGGGTGAACCATGGCTTTATGCCGATTGCTGTTGAAGCTGTGCCTCTCAAGAACTATGTTGAGTGGGTACAAAATAAGCTAGCGGAGGAGTAGGAAAGAGTAAGATGAGGATTAGCCTTCTGCAACTACTGCTCGTCGTATCTGTTATCTTTGTACTCTTCAGTGGAAGGCAAAGAGTGAAGACCCTACTAAAACGCACTTTGCGACAAGCAGAACGCGCGTTCTATAGCTACGACCAGAAAAAATTGTCCTACAAAAGGTCAAAGGAGAATGACTCCAACGAAAATAAACATTAGCATAACAATGACTTCGCCTTCTCGAAGTATCCAGCGGCACCCGTTTCATCTTGTTGATCCTAGCCCATGGCCGCTAATGTCGTCTGTTAGCGCCCTGTTAATGACAGTTGGGGCTGTGATACTTTTCCAAGGCTATAGGGAAGGAGGATCCACCTTAACTTTTGGTTTTGCTATATTAACCTTATCTATATATGTATGGTGGCGAGACGTGGTGCGGGAATCTACCTTCGAGGGACACCACACCGGTATCGTGCAGGTAGGCATGCGTTATGGCATGATCCTATTCATTTCTACTGAAGTTATATTCTTCGTGGCATTCTTTTGGGCTTTCTTCCACAGTAGTCTGTCACCCTCTGTAGAAATGGGCTCAGTATGGCCCCCAAGGGGCATTTACGTATTCAACCCATGGGAGATTCCATTCCTCAACACAGTAATCTTACTCTTATCTGGCTGCACTGTCACGTGGGCCCACCACGCAATTGTAGCCGGCAATAGGACGCATGCAACCATGTCCTTAGTTCTTACGGTATTTTTGGCAAGCATCTTCATATCCCTGCAAGCGCTCGAGTACATAGAAGCTAGCTTCCGCTTATCCGATGGGGTGTACGGATCTACATTCTATCTAGCGACCGGGTTCCACGGCTTCCACGTGTTTGTTGGCACCTTATTCCTGAGTGTATGCCTGTTACGCTTATTAGCCTACCATCTGACAAGGCAACATCACTTTGGATTTGAAGCCGCAGCCTGGTATTGGCACTTCGTTGACGTAGTGTGGTTGTTCCTGTTCGTCTCGGTTTACTGGTGGGGCGGTGGAGGAGAATAAGAAAAAAAATATGCACCATGAGCACAATTAGAAATTGGGATATTAGTTATATCTTTCTAGGCCTCGCACTTTTGTGTAGTACAAGGGTAATTTTACTAAATGAGGAAAGTCTAGTCCTTATCTGCTTTGTCACCCTTGTGTACCTAGCAATTACTCGATTAGGGGGCAACGTAAGCAAAGAATTGGACCAACGATCATCGAAGATTGCTTCGGACCTAGACAACTCTCTCTATGAAGTGGAGAGCCAACTGCGCCAGGACGCTTCCTTCCATAGTTCGGAAGGTAATCTTGAATCTCAAGTAAGCTTCCTGAAACGCTTCTGTTACCTAAATACGGAAGCTTTGAGCAGAATGGTACACGCTAACGCGACGGCTATGGTGGAGATACGCTTTCCAAAGAAGTTACAAACCATTCTGGAGGCCGAAGGCCAAGTCAATACGCTGTTACGTCTCTTATTCTGCTTAGAGCTGGACAGGATAGTAGAGATAAACAAATTTTATAGCCAAGCGGAAGTGGCACGTTATAAAATTATGAACCAGCTTATAAATCAAGAGCGCATCATACTGATTTAACTCTAACTCTAAAATAGGAAGGTAACAACTATGCGACCCCCCACCTTTTTACAGTTTAAACACTCATTCAAGCGTAGAGCATGGCGCCTTATGTGGATATACAAGTTTAAGAAGCTACATAAATGGAGCCTCCCTCATGAAAGTTCTTTTGCCATATTTTTGTACCCCCTTGACACAATAGATAAAGGCATATGTGTATTTTATAAGGGTTCTACAAGTCACTCGACGACTAATTCCACTAGAATACTTATAGCACCTATAAAGTTTCCTCTGCGTGGTGGCGCATATTTTCACGTAGCCTTTCCCCTTAATCAAAGCACTCCAAGCTAAAGGGGCCTGATTTAGAAGGAGTAAGCCAGGTCTCAACTTCCCAATATAACTGCTAGTCACACTCTTTAACGAAGCTCGATAAGATGGCACACTCGAAACCATGCCGAACTCGCAAGTGAACCCTTATATCCAGGAAATACTATAAGATTATGGAAACCCCATACAAACGTTAAAGATGTACAGGCGGAATAGTTCAGCGGCTAGAACAGCAGAGTCATAATCTGCGTGTCGTGGGTTCGAGTCCCTCTTCCGTTAGTACATGGCTAGATAGCATATCGGTGATGCAAAAGACTGCAAATCTTTATTAGGACGGTTCGACTCCGTCTCTAGCTTTATAGGCTCTAATCTACAGGGTGTAGCGCAGTCAGGTAGCGTATCTGTTTTGGGTACAGGAGGCCGCGTGTTCGAGTCACGCCACCCTGAGTTGTCATTTGCTCCGCTGAAATGTAGTATAAATTCAGTTAGTCCTATAGTCCTTTGCGTACCGCCAAATATTGAACTGTATCTTGTACTATTAAATGTATACAAAGTATATACAATCGTAAATTTATGGACTTCATACCTCTTTGGGTCCAACGATGGTTCTTTTCTACAAATCATAAAGACATCGGCACGCTCTACTTGATTTTCGCAGCGTTTGCTGGCCTGTTGGGTGCTTCCTTTTCCATTATTATGCGTCTTGAGCTAGCACAACCAGGAAGCCAGATTTTGGGCGGAAACAATCAGTTATACAATGTTATGATTACAGCCCACGGGCTGTTGATGATTTTTTTCATGGTTATACCGGCGTTGATCGGTGGGTTTGGAAACTGGTTCGTGCCTATTATGATTGGCGCACCCGATATGGCTTTTCCCCGATTGAATAATATTAGTTTCTGGCTACTGCCACCCTCTCTGATTTTACTGTTAGTATCAGCTCTAGTAGAGGTGGGGGCAGGTATTGGTTGGACTGCATATCCTCCTCTGTCCGCAATAGGAAGCCACTCGGGGGGATCCGTAGACCTAGCAATTTTCAGTTTACATCTATCGGGTGCTTCTTCGATCCTGGGGGCTTCAAACTTTGTCACAACCATCTTTAACATGCGAAATCCAGGTCAAGGAATACACCGTATGCCACTGTTTGTCTGGTCGATCTTAATTACTGCGTTTCTCCTGCTATTATCCCTTCCTGTGTTAGCGGGTGCCATTACTATGCTCCTCACAGACCGTAACTTTAACACAAGCTTTTACGATCCCGCAGGTGGGGGCGACCCTGTATTGTACCAACACCTATTTTGGTTCTTTGGACATCCAGAGGTTTACATTATAATTCTTCCCGCCTTTGGTATTGTAAGCCATATTGTAGCTACATTCTCGCGCAAGCCCGTATTCGGGTACGTAGGAATAATTTACGCGATGCTGTCGATTGGCTTGCTTGGACTTATTGTATGGGCCCACCACATGTTTACCGTAGGGCTAGATGTAGACACACGCGCGTATTTTACCGCAGCCTCAATGATTATTGCGGTTCCTACTGGTATTAAAGTATTCAGCTGGATCGCTACGATGTGGGAGGGGTCTATTCACTTAAGGACACCTATGTTGTTCGCGGTAGGTTTCATCTTCCTGTTTACAGTTGGAGGTTTGACAGGAATTGTACTGTCAAACTCAGGTCTTGATATTTCTTTCCATGATACGTACTATGTCGTTGCTCACTTCCATTACGTGTTGTCTATAGGCGCTCTTTTTGGCATCTTTGCTGGGCTTTACTACTGGATCGGGAAAGTCACTGGCAGGCAATATCCAGAGAGCTTGGGTAAACTCCATTTCTGGATTTTATTTATTGGTGTAAATCTCACATTTTTCCCGATGCACTTCTTAGGAATGGCTGGTATGCCCCGCAGAATTCCAGATTACCCCGATGCATATGCGGGCTGGAACGCCGTGGCGAGTTGCGGGTCTTACCTATCTATTCTAGGTACTCTAGTATTCTTTTATGTGATATACCTAACGCTAACTAAGGGCGAAGTAGCTTCTACAAATGCATGGGAACCTTCAGGAAGTCCCTCGCCAAAAGCAGCCGGTTTGGAGTGGGCTGTATCATCCCCACCGGCCTTCCACACGTTTGAAGAAATTCCTACGATCAAGGAAACAAACCAAATTCGACTGAACTACTAACACAAAATTGTGTTAGTAGTTCAGTTATCACGATCATAAAATGAATGGGTTATTCCCATTCAAGCGCTCCTTTACACCACTCGTAGACAAAACCGACAGTTAGGATGACTAAGAACAATACCATGGACCAGAACCCAGCATAAGGGATATTACCCAGTACTAAACACCATGGGAACAAAAAGCTCACCTCCAAGTCGAAGACAAGAAACAGCATAGCAACCAGGTAAAAGCGAACGTCAAAAGTTGTTCTCGCGTCATCAAAAGGATTGAAACCGCACTCGTATGCACTAATCTTCTCAGGATCTGCTTTCTGCACCGAGATGACATAGGACAAAGCAAATACGACGCACGACAAGAGAGTAGCTAATAGAAAATAAGTAAGAATTACGCCATACTCTGGGAATAAAATTTTCATGGCAAGCTGTAAATTTTTGTTAGTGGGGTAGCCAGTCAAATCCCGTGAGGATGCCAGCAACGATCAGTACCCAACCAAGAGAGAGGGGCAAGAATACCTTCCAGCCTAAGCGCATCAGTTGGTCGTAACGGTACCTAGGGAATGTTGCACGTACCCATACGAACCCAAACAGTATGAGAGAAACTTTTAAACCGAACCAGATCGGAGCAGGGACCCAGTAGAAGGGTGCAACCCATATAGGAGGAAGCCAGCCCCCCAAAAATAAGATTGTGGCTACACTCGACATTAAGATCATATTGGCGTATTCACCCAAGAAAAAAAGCGCGAACCCTATAGCTGAGTACTCTACATTATATCCAGCCACAAGTTCAGCTTCCGCCTCCGGTAAATCGAATGGTGATCGGTTCGTCTCGGCTAGAATTGATACGAAGAATATAATAAATAGGGGGAATAGCGGGATAACGTACCAAACCCCTTGTTGAGCTAGAACGATGTTACTTAAATTCACGGAGCCGGAGCAGATAAGAACAGTAATTAGGATTAAGCCAATTGAAACTTCATAAGAAACTATTTGCGCGGCGGATCGCAACCCACCCAAGAAGGCATATTTCGAGTTGCTAGCCCAACCAGCAATGATGATGCCATAAACGCTCAATGAAGAGATGGCCAAGAGGTATAGTACACCAACATTGATATCAGCTAGCACTTTTCCTTCTGCGAAGGGGATCACACTCCATGCTGCCAGCGCTAACAGAAAGGTAATGATAGGAGCTATTAAATAGATGAAAACATTGGCACTATTGGGGAGAACCGTCTCTTTCGTCAAGAGCTTTAGCCCATCAGCAAAGGGTTGAAGCAAGCCAAAAATGCCAACTACATTTGGCCCCTTCCGGCGCTGTATAGCACCTATGATTTTCCTCTCTGCCAGAGTTAAATAAGCAACAGCAATTAGTAAAGGCAGGATAACTAGTAAGGCTTGAATAACATTTGTAATTAAGGCTAGTAACATTTTCTACGATATTTTAACTATTCAATATGTTTTCAGCGACAACGCTGGGCAGAATAAGGAGCTCAGGGTCCATAGCAAAGCCCAGCAAGAATAACATAGAACTTCCTAACACTAAAGATTTCAGCCTACCAATTGGGATGTATACTGGCCATGTAGGTAATTGATCAAAATACATCATTTTAACGACACGGATATAATAAAAGCATGCCACGCAACTAAATAGCACGCCTATAATAGTCAGGCCGTAGAGAGAGCTCTCGATTGCCGAGAGAAACACGAAGAGCTTGCCAAAAAAGCCCCCAAGGGGAGGAATCCCGGCCATAGAAAACAGGATAATCGTTATAGCCAACGCAAATGTGGGATTCGTTTTAGATATTATTGCCAGTTCTTGAAGGTACCTGACCTGGCTGTTATTAGAAGGGGTGTGATACTGACGTAATCCCAGGGTGACGCTAAAGGCTCCTAATATCATCACTATATAAACTACGATATAGACAAGTAGACTGACTATTCCGTCCGTGTTGGAAGAAGCAAACGCTGTCAACAGATAACCGACATGGCTAATAGAACTGTAAGCTAAGAACCGTTTTAGGCGTACTTGCGCGAAGGCTCCGAAGGAACCAATGGCCAATGACGACAGTGCGCAAAAAATGAATATGCCTTGCCACGAGAAGAATATGTCATGGAACCCCCTGGTAAATAGCCTCAAGAACAAGCCTAAGAGTGCGACTTTGGGCATGATACTAAAAAAAGCCGTTACACTAGTAGGGGCACCTTCATATACATCAGGGCTCCATATGTGGAAGGGCGCAGCGCTAATCTTAAAAAAGAATGAAGCAGCAATGAATGCCATGCCTATTAAGACAGCACTGGAAGTAGGGGGCACAATGACCAGATCAAAATTAATAAAGAACCTGGACAAATCTTCAAAGTTGGTGAGCCCTGTGAAACCATATAGCATAGTGATACCAAACAGCAAAAGCCCTGACGAAAATGCACCAAGGATAAAGTACTTCAATCCCGCCTCAGTAGAGAATTCCGAGCTTCTTCTTATGGTAGCAAGGATGTAGAAGACCAAGCTTTGAAACTCGATGCTCAAGTACATAGCTAGTAGGTCATGGGCAGAGCTAATAAATATTATTGCTACGACTCCAAGCAGTAGTAGCACGAAATACTCGAAGTTGTTTAGTTTCTCTTGCTTGACATAGTTCATGGATAGAAGTACGCAGCACAAGCTACCTAAAAGGGTAATGGTCTTTAAGAATATACTTAAGTCATCGAGGACTAGTAAATTGTTACAACTAAGGTTGGACCCTGGAGGACTTATTAGATGAATTAAGAGCGAGAGCCCCAGCACCTGCACAGCGAGGGCACCTACATTACGGGTTAGTACAGGGTAACCGCACTCGTAGGAGGTCGAGTACACCACACCGTAGACGAGTAGCAAAATTAGGGAGAGGATTAGGAAGGTCTCACTCAAGAATATATATAAGTCGTAGCCAAAGAACAAGTTGTGCATGGAACTCTCTTGTTTTTATCTACAGCAGTTTTATGATATGCTTTATCATGTGCTCCACTGATGCATGGAACGTATCTAGGAAAGGACTAGGGTAAATTCCCATCCAGATGATAGGCACTGCCAGTAAAGCTAAGATCAAGAATTCTCTGCGCGAGAGATCTTGCGTGGCCTGAATATAGTGACTCCTAGATGAGCCAAAGCAAACCCTGTTGTACAGCCACAGAGAATACGCTATACCCAGGACTAGCCCTATTGCACTGATAAATGCGACAGTAGTGTTGACTTGAAATACGCCAGTCAAGACTAACATTTCGCCAACGAAGTTGCTTGTACCGGGGAACCCCGCATTAGCTATAGTAAAACAGAAGTATAACGAACAAAATAGTGGCATCGTCTGCACAAGACCACCATAATACTTTAGAATACGAGTTTGATGGCGATCATAGAGGATGCCTACACAGAAGAACAGTGCACTCGACACAAGGCCATGACCTAATATCAATATAATGCTTCCTTCATTTCCCTGTGTGTTAAATGAGAATAGCCCAATGGTGACGTAACCTATATGAGCTACGGACGAATAAGCAATGATTTTCTTCAAGTCCACTTGTCGTAGCGCTGTTAGGGAAGCATAAATGATTGCAACTATGCTTATCACATAAACAAGTGGCGAAAAATAGACACTTGCGTGAGGGAATAAAGGAATTGCAAACCGCAAGAAGCCGTAACCACCAAGCTTCAAGAGGACGCCAGCTAAGATCACAGACCCCCCTGTGGGCGCCTCTGCATGGGCTTCCGGTAGCCAAATGTGAAAAGGGACCATAGGAATCTTCACAGCGAAACCCACGAAAAAAGCCAGCCAAAGCCAAAATTGTTGGTTTTCACCAAACTGAAAGTTCGATAAAATAAGTATATTGGTAGAACCTGTCTCGTAGTAGATTGATAGAATGGCTAGTAGTATCAGCAGAGAGCCGACTAACGTATATAAAAAGAATTGTAAAGCCGCACGAATCTTTCGTTGGCGAGACCCCCATACGCCGATAATGATAAATATAGGAATTAGTACGCTCTCGAAGAAGATGTAGAATAATAGCACATCTAAGGCGCAAAATGCATGCAACAATATGCTTTCAAGCAAAAGAAATAGGAGGAGATACTCTTTCACGTAAGAGTGCACAGAACCCCAGCTTAGCAGCAGGCAGAGTGGAGTCAAGAAGGTGGTTAGCAAGACGAAAGATAGTGATACACCGTCCATCCCCAAAGTGTAGTCTACATTGATAAATTCTATCCAATTGAGGATGTAAAGAAAGTGGGTAGCGCCACTAATGGGCGTGAATAAAAGCCAGATAATTAAAGAGCATAAGAATGATGCTAAGGAAAAGGCAAGCGCTACATAGCGCAAGGACCTTTCATGACTCCGTGGGATAAATAGTAGGACAAGGCACCCAGCTAGGGGTGAAACTATCAGGTAGAAAAGAATCTCTGTATGTTTTACTAAAGATAGCGCGAGCTGAATAAAGGCCACTGTGTAATCTATCATACTAGTTTGTATTTTGCATCACCCCAAATTTTTCACTGGGCCCAAGTTGACTTGAACAACTAACCGTACGCTTATCAAGCGTATGCTCTAACCGTTGAGCTACAGGCCCCTCTCCCTGATCTGTGAGTCTCCTCTTAGAACCCTGACATAATAAATAGCGCACTCGTAAAGAGCACGCCTACGGTTCTATAATCCAGGAATAGGAAAATTACATCCCACAGTTCCACAATGGTCACAAGAAAGGTAGTCCCAACCAACATCATGAATGCATAATGTGCCAGTTGCCCACTTTGCATACTAGCTAGTTGCTTAGCCCATAAAGGTAGGCTTTTCGTTAGCCCTAGAGGCCCGAAGATTTCAATAACTCCCCGATCTAGTGCTTTAAATGAAATGTTGTATCCAAAACCCAGGGCAGGTCGGATAAGGTAATAACTATAAACGTTGTCCCAATACCATTTTTTGTTAAAAAAGAATGTAAGTGTATGGCCAAGTGAAGATAACTGCAAGTTGGTCGCAAAACGGCTGAGCCCAACATTGAGCAGTAGGGCTAAAACGATCCCAACATTACTCAGTAGGAAAGGGGCCCATTTGGTCAGAGTAGAAGAGAACTCGCTCTCGATCGGGTGGGTATGGTATGGCAAAGAGAATAAGGCAGCACCCCAAAAGTCAGTACCCGTACCAACCATCATATCACGTATCAAATACCCGCTGAAGATACTTCCAATCCCCAATGCAGCCATAGGCATAGACATGAAGGAGGGGCTTTCATGTACGTGACCAACCCATCGTTGAGGGGCATTCGTATTATTTAGAAAAGTTAAGAGTAGCACTCGGAATGAATAAAAGGAAGTTAGTATCACGGATAATATACCTACCCAGTATACAAAGTGCCCGGGAACTGAATAGGTTGTAGAAGCTAATTCTAGAATTAAGTCTTTGGAATAATAACCAGTTAGAAAAGGGAATCCTGTTAACGATAAAGAGCCAATTAGCATCATGGTGTACGTAAATGGGAGCAAGTAAGCAAGCCCGCCCATACGTCGCATGTCCTGCTCGTCTGCTAAGGCGTGAATTACGGACCCTGCGCCCAGGAATAATAGAGCTTTAAAGAATGCGTGGTTTGCTAAGTGGAAGATTCCTGTAGCGTAGTTGGAAGTGCCACATGCGAAGATCATGTAGCCCAGCTGGCTACATGTCGAATAAGCGATTACCTTCTTCAGGTCATTTTGGAATACGCCTGTGGTGGCAGCAAAAAGGGCAGTTATCCCCCCCACAAGTGCTACGATAGATAAACTTATAGGTGCCATTTCAAATATGGGAGAACATCTTGCCACTAGGAACACCCCAGCAGTTACCATTGTAGCTGCGTGGATCAGGGCGGATACTGGTGTAGGGCCCTCTATAGCGTCTGGGAGCCATGTATGCAACCCTAATTGAGCAGATTTGCCTATTGACCCAACAAATAAGAAGATGCATGCCGCCGTTAAAGCATCAACCTCGAACGTGAAAAGGTTGAGCGAATAGTGCTTAAAATATGGTGCTGCTGCGAATACCGTAGCGTAATCTATTGAGTGGAACAGATAAAAGACAATTAGTAACCCTAGCGTCAACCCTACATCCCCAACCCTGTTGACTAGCATTGCTTTAATTGCCCCTTTATTCGCGGGTAGCCTGGTATGCCAAAAGTTGATCAATAGGTAGGAGGCTAAGCCAACACCTTCCCATCCTAAAAACATCTGTACAAAGTTATCTGCACTTACGAGTAACAATATGAAGAAGGTAAAAACACTTAGATGTGATATAAAACGGGGTCTATGTGGGTCCTCTGCTATATACTCCACAGAATAAAAGTGTACTAAGGCCGAAATGTATGTTACTACGATCATTATGATACCTGTAAGGCTGTCGAACATAAAGCTCCACGAGGCATTAAACATCCCACAGCTAATCCAAGTTGTAAGATACAAATGACAAGTGTAGCCGCATAGAGCTACCTCATAGAAGACCATGGTAGAGAAGAGGGCTGCGAGGGAAACGAAGGAACAGGTGATTAAACTAGCCCCCTTGCTCCCAACCCAGCGACCTCCTAAAATCGAGATCAAAGACCCAATTAAAGGTGAAAAGATAGCTAGCAAATACATACATCCTTAGGTTTTAGTTCGAGCGAGTTATGTAACCCATGGGCGAGAAACCCGTCAACCCTCTTGAGAGGCAGGCTTTGTAGATTGGGATAAGGTGGAGGGAATGGATAATGTTTTTATTTAGGCCTAATTTATAAATGGACTTTATAACGGTGCCATTTAGTAGTTCCTGATGTGCACCAATTTGCCTTGCGTTTATTTTCCTGGTATGGCTTAACGCGTCTTTCAAGACTAACTGGGAATCCCGCTGAGAGCTTTGTTGCTCTCTCCTTAAGCTTTCAATACGTTGTAGGTTTATATAAGCTATCCGGCCCCGAAGCTTCAGTGATCTATAAAGGATGGGGATTAAACTATAGACTATGATAGTGTACAGGAGGAAGAGGGTGACAACCATCCAAAATACTTGCGTTACAATGATAGCGCGATCTAATTGAGGCATATTCTATATCTTCGTTTATTAATGTATGTCTATGACATCATTTAGGTAAATGCAGACCAGCAAGGTAAATACGTAAGCTTGCAAGACAGCGATGCCTAATTCTAAACCTACTAAAGCCAGAAGTATTACTAGAGGGGCCACATGAAATAAACTCATAAAGCCTCCTATAGAAAGCATACTCAAGGCAAAACCGGCGATAATTTTCAGTAAGGTGTGGCCGGCAGTCATATTTGCGAAAAGTCGGATGGCTAGGGTAAACACTTTAATGATATATGAGATAAATTCAATAATTACTAGGAGAGGAAGGATTGCTGTTGGTGCCCCCTTGGGTAAGAAGATTGCCATGAAATGAAAACCATGCTTACGAATCCCAATCAGGTTGATCCCTACGAAGGCGGACAAGGAGAGTGCAAAGGTAAAAGCAATTTGGCTGGTTACTGTATAACTGTACGGGACTATACCTAGTAAGTTACACGACAGCAACATCATGAAGGTCATGAACACGAAAGGGAAGTATTTTTCCCCCCTTTCACCTAGGTTATCCTGGACAATAGTGCTAGTGGCTTCATAACTCATTTCCGTAACATTTTGCCAACGTGAAGGCACGATTGTACGGCTCCTGTTGGACAAATAGAAAATCTGTAACATAGCTAAGGAGGCGAGGACTAAAAATAAAGCAGCGTTGGTAACTGATAGATTTAGCCCCGCTACACTAATTGGCATCAGCGTCACTATCTCGAATTGCTCCAGTGGACTGCTGCACATGAGGCTTTTCATTGTATATGCTGTTTTGGGTTTTCTAAGTGTGAACACTAATTGGAATTGCGCTTAGGAGTGAAACGTATTCTACGTCCGACTCCCTTTCGAAGAGTCTTCTTTCGAAAACCCTGTCGCTTCTTATAACGTTTAAGGTTTGGCTGATAGGGACGTTTCATGGTCGACTGATTGTTGTTGAAGAGATATTGCAATTGTTACGGTTAGCCCGCCACATAGGGCCAACCCCCCTAGCCAAAACCAAGGCATGAAAGGCGAGACTACGAACCGTGTGTACCAGCCGTGCTCGTACGACCCATCACCAATCAGAGCGTAAAAGTCACATAGCAGGTTCGTACTAATCATTGTTTTAACACTTATAGCAGACTGGCTATAGTAGAACCGCTTTTCGGGGAATAAAGACCCCATGTAGGCTGAACCATCCAGGTTGTATACCAGCAGGCTAGCGTAGTTAGATAAATAATTCGTATTCGCTATTTGGTTGAGATCTACAAATAGGACCGCATAGTCGTTTACGAATGCCAGGTCACCTGGAAAAAGAGTACCGATAAATTCGACCCCGTAAACACTCGACAGTAAAATGCTTAATACGCTCGTGAGCAAGCCTACGTGAGCGTAGGCCGCCCCTTTTGAGTACGTCATATTCATCTTGTTGGAAGCTTGGTAGGACCATAAAGCAAATACCAATAAAACCAGGACTAGATTTAAGTAATAGCTAAGTGAAATATCAAGATTCCATGTGTATAACACCAGACATACAGGTAAGAAGCCTGCAGCTACATAGAAAAGGAGCCTAGATCTGGGAAGACCCACATAGAATAGGAGGCTAAAAATAGGCAGCACTAGTATAAGGAAGCCATTAAAAAAGCTGCTACTAAATGCTAGTTCGCTACCCCTCAGTAGAGATGATGTGGCCGGCAACAATGTGGCAACGGTGAGGAACCCCCCTAAAAGTAAGAACAATACGTAGGTAGCGTACAGAACCCGTAGGCTTGGGGAACTTTTAGAGACCCTGTATAGTGGCTTATAGCCCTTGGAGCGTGCTAGGTAGCTAAGGGTTAAGGGAACTAGGCCTAAGAGCAACATCAAGCCAAGGTATGTATATTTCGTTCCACTTTCGGCAAAAGAATGCACAGATTGGAGTAAACCGGAACGTACTAGGAATGTGCTAAGGACTCCACAGGGGAAAAGTGAGCTAATGTTAGTAAGCAGGCCTCTATAGAGTTGACTACATTTTCCGGCAATCGGTACTGCGTGTATTAAAGCCGTGCTAAATAACCAGGGTACCAAAGAAACATTTTCTACTGGGTCCCAATACCAGAAGCCCCCCCAACCTAGCTCATAGTAAGCCCACCTACTCCCTAACAAGATTCCAAATGTTAGGAAAAGCAACCCGAGCGAGTTAAAATGTTTGGTTAACGCCAGTACTTGGGATGCTAGAGAAGCTTGTGCTCTATAGTTGTAAGATAGCAATGCCCCGACAACCCCGAAAAGGGGCAAGAAACATATATATCCTAAGTAAATCAGGGGGGGATGTGCTACTAGGTTGGGGTCCTGTAGAATGGGGTTAAGTTCACATCCTTTATATGTCAGAAAGTTAAGTTTCAAAAAAGGACTTGACGATAATAGTATCAACATAACAGGTACGCCCGTGAGCGTAGATTGGATCCTTAGGGACACAATAGTCAAGTGTTTGTGAACGGACCGGAAGTATCCCATATAAGTGGAAGTGCTAAACAAATAGTTTATAGCAGCTGAGAGAAAGCTCCAAAGCAGTAGAGAGCCTTCGTGGTTAGACCAAAGGGTCGAGAGCTTATACAGCAGAGGTTGACAGACATGTGAGGATGAAAAGACCATTGAGGAACACAGATCGGAAGTTAGCAAGCTAATTCCTAGCAACCACCCGCTAGTAAGAATCAGGATAAACTGAATCCCCATAAGCTTATGCACACGCAAAAGCCCTGCAAAGTCGCCATGCTTAATGGTAAACAGGAGGGCAATGGAGATTAAAAAGAGTAGCAAGAATATATGAGAAAGATTAAGAAGCATATTCGTTATAGTAGTCCCATGGTTAATGCGCCCAACATTACCTACTTTAAAGGGCAATTGCAATTACTGAGCCGAGTCAATGCTAGCTTGCAGAAGGGAAGTCTTTTGATCATCAAGGGCCCTAACGGGACCGGCAAATCAACCCTACTTCGTTTACTGTCGGGTTTGACAGCCCAGTCGCGAGGTGCTTTAAGGGGGCCTTGCAAAGGGCTTTCTGCAAAGCAGCATTTTTTGACCCACACTTATCAGCTAGATCTGGAACTAACAGTACATGAAAACTTGCGATTCCTATGCACTTTGTACAATCAGAAAGAAAGTAGCTTTGCCAGGTTTTTATCTATAGCAAAGCTGACTTCAGTCGAAGATATGAAGGTGAAATACCTATCCGAGGGACAAAAAAGACGTGTCCAAATGATTCAGTTAGCTCTTATCCCGGCGCCCCAATGGTTTCTTGATGAACCTGTAGCGTCTTTGGACGAGGGCGCAGTAAGCATTCTGCGCCGGATAATCCGGCGCCACCACCAGGCAGGGGGGTCGGCTGTGATGTCAACCCATTTCCCGTTTCTGTCGACCAGCGTACATATTGTGGAGCTGTGAAATAACGTACCTAATGAAGACAACCTTCGGGCTAATCAGAATAGAATTCATAAGGAAGTCAAACGACATATTTGTTCTTGTACGTAACTTTGTGTTTTTTGTAATTTTGACTACTCTTCCCTTGCTTTGTGATCAAAGCACTTTATACACTTCCAAGAACATATGGGTGAATATAGTTATTATCACTTTTTTCACCTTTGAAAACTTTCTACAAAGAGAGAGGCAATCTGGCCTGCTGGATTTGTACAGGATAAGCACGTTACCCGTGGAAAGCGTATTATTTGCAAAAGCTTTCGGAGAATGGAGTAAGTTTATTCTACCTATGGCATTACTTAGTGCAGCTTTTGCTGCCCTATCCCTTGAGATAGATGTCCGCCTGTGCTTGGAGACCTTTTATGCGCTGGCGATCACAACGTACAGCTTTGCCTTCATCAGCGCCACCCTAAATACGCTGCTATTAGACGTAGAGAGGAAAAACATAGTACTGAGTGTTTTGTCGTTTCCTCTCTATGTTCCTCTGATTATCTTCGGAGTGTCTATAACAAACAACCTGATGGTATACAGCGACTGTCGGGCTGAACATCTAGTGCTTTTGGGTTACGCTTGCCTAGTAACTTTTCTAGGTCCTAAACTGAGCAAGTTATCACTGGGGGAGCTGCAGTAACCTACGACCCGCCCAGGTGATTAAGCTAAAGGCTGATTTGGGTTCGTACACGAACAATTCTGATAGGATCTTTCTGTTCAGACTGATATGCTGGCTATTTAGAAGATGGATCAGTGTGCTATAGTTTAGAGAATAGGTGTTCACATTCTCGGAGACTGTTCTGTTCCAGAGAGCGCGGCTCTCTCTTTTTCGTAGCTTCCGGCTAAAGGTGTTATATACATGCCGTTTTATTAAAGCTTGCTTGATAGGGCTATGCACGTTGCTTGCTCTGCCATAGTACCCTTTGGCTAGTACTCGCAGTCTCTTATGTCGTTTCTTTCTAGATTGAGGCATGGGTCAAAGACGTTTTATCTTATAGTCGCCGTCTCGAAGGCGGGCGACACCCGTTATGAGGGAAGTGTGTCGTATCTACTAGGTTGATAACCTTTAGTTTATTCTTATCTAGCCCACTCAGGACCCCACTGCGGCCCTTTCCTACACCCTCAAACCTTACGCTTACGTTACGCAGCCTTTTTGTCACGCAGGTCTCAGCAATATTCCTAACGGCTGCTGAAGCTGCGCTGGAGCTAGCACGCCTAGAGCCTTTAAAGCCTATAGAACCCCCGGAAGCCCAATCAATTACTATGCCGCAAGGGGTGCATAGAGTGACAATCGTGTTGTTGTATGAAAGATGGACATTAATAACTGCCTGGTACTCCATTGTGTTGTGATTTTCTTGCTGTAACAGCATTAGAACGCGTACGTTGACCGCGGACTGGCAACCTCTCGCGGTGGCGGACACCCTTGTAGCAGTGGAGTGACTTCAATAGCGAGATGTTGTTCTTAATTATAGAGCGGCGCTCCCCTAAAACTGTGCAGTTTCTCCTTACGAGCTCTGATAACAACGAGATCTTATATCCTGATATGTTGGTGCACTTTGTCTGGGGAGCTAAATTAAGTGATTGGCAGAGAATCCTCGCGTCTTGGCGTCCGATACCGAAGACCCGCGTCAGGGTTGACGCGATAGGCTCTTGTTCATTTATTGTAACCCCGAGGAGGCGAAACATTTGTTCTAATCTGTGTTTTCTAGTTCTGCGGAAGGCTCCGCGCTCGAGAATATATCGTTATACGCCAGTAACCCACGCAGGTTCCCATTGTAGACAGGGAGAGAAGGATTTGAACCCTCAACTTTTGGTTTTGGAGACCAAAGCTCTACCTTTGAACTACCTCCCTATCATACGATCCAGAATCAGAAGTTAGTACTTCTTTATACCGTAAAACTCACCTCCCAACGCTTTTTCACGCAGGACGATTCTGGATACTTTAACCGCAGAGTACACACCGCGGCTCCTGCCGCTGACTACACAACGGTTTCTCACCAGAGAGATTGATCCGCGCCGACCTAACTTGTCTAGATGGCTGGTAGCCTCGTCCCTAACGCACTTTGGGATGCTGTCATTTATGAGGACTTGCGACAACGCGCGTCGTAGAGACTCTGTTTTTTGGTACCGTTCTCGTGTTCCGAGATCTTTTTGCTTCTTCGATTTCATATTTCGGTAGTTTTACAGTGGAAAATTAAAGAGTGAACATAGCATTTTACTGTGGGCTGTACAGTTGGAACGAAGTTTGAAGTTAATCTTTACGCCTCGGGACGAGCCCGTTACCTGGGCAAAGTTATCGTATTGGTTCGCCAGCTGGGTGAATAAAAACAGGTCTGGAACCGCAACTGAAAAACCAGAGGGGCGGTCGTAGACTTGCGGTTTGTCGGCCCCGGGTCTTTTCTCGCTAGGCATGTTGGGGAAAACGTGATGAGCCAAGTACTCCATAAGCACATACATTTGGCTACTGCGCAAGGTAATTTTCGACCCCACCTCCGCGTTTACGCGGAGGTTCGGAGAAGCAATAGAACTTTTAGCCTTTATCGCTTGTCCTCTTCTGCTTGTCAACCATTCCAAAGCAAGCAGGTGCAGAAATAGTATTTCAGGATTGTGAATGACCCTAGAAGAAGTAAAATCTACCACACATTTATCGAAACGGGGTGCATCTAAAGAGCTTTTCAGCTGCAGCCTAGCGCACATTTCGGGGGCCACTACATACTTGTAATAATATTCTAAGTAGGGTATTCCTATATACATCGATTTTACAATAATAGTTTATAGCATGAGTTAAGGCGTCTCGTATGTCAAGGACATAATTTTCATTCGGTTCCTAGAACGCAATTCGCCGCTGATTGGCCCTCTAACCCTTGTCCCATACGGGCTACCTGCCTCATTTACCAACACTACCGCATTATCCCCAAAGCGGGTCCATGTCCCGGTTTCACTATGATTCTCTTTCGTGGATCGCACAAGCACCGCGTAATGCAGCCCTCCTCTTGTCACTTTAACGCGCTTTGAAGGGCTGCTGACATTTTTGGATGATACCTTCCTAATGCTAACCACGACCGTATCACCGGGACATGCGTGGGAAGGAGGGCCATTACCTAACAGTTGTACGCATTTGACCTTTTTTGCGCCTGAGTTGTCTAATACGTTCAGGCTTGTTTGCGAATGAATCATTTGTTTTAATCTTTCTGAAGGTAATCAACCTATATGGTTGTAACGTACCAGTTTGGCCCGAATAGGCAACCTGGCAGTGATATACTTAACTAGATTGGAAAGAGCCACTTCCGGAACTCTCGAAAACTCGAACATGATTTGGCCCCGCTGAACCGTAGAAAGCCATTCAGTAGCATTCCCCTTGCCCTTGCCCATTCTAGATTCGGTGCCGGTGGTAGTATAGGGTACATCAGGGAATACACGTACCCAGATAAATGTTAGTCGCTTCTTCATACTAGCTTGATTGTCTGTGCTATACTGTTTTAGTTTCCTGTTTAAGCTACCATAGACAGTTTCGATCTGTGCGGAAGTAAGATAACCATTTTCCAAAGACTTTAACGCGTACTCCCCCGAACGGATAACATGCCGGCGGTTGCTTTGTGCAGTGGGCCTCCTTAAATGACTCTTTTTGAACTTGGTGTAGTTAGGTCTAGTCTTCATGTTGGTTTAACTTTTACGCTTATAAAAAAGCCACACTTTGATCCCGCACGTACCCCGGATAGTGTAAGCTTGCTGGGTGGAGTAGCGGATATGTCCTCGCTGGAAGTTCGTAGGTATTAACCCTACGAACTCGCTTTCTTTAGAAGCCATCGCGTTCTGCGACCCCGATAATCTCCCCAAACATGTAATTTTTATACCTTTCAGGTAGTAATAACCGGCACCATAAGCATCTGCAAGAACGAAAGGGCACCCTCGCTCTCTAACCTCTTCGAAGTATCCTCGCAGTTCCTGCATAACTAATTGAGCGCTTCCTCCAGCTTCAATTCCGTAGCGTAGCGTGCCCGCTAGGAAATTTACGTTCGAGAAGACCTCAACGTCTTCCCTATAGTCTAGCTCAATTGGTATTTCCAGTCGTGACTGCAGTATTCGTTGGATTTCCCCCCAAGGAGGTGAGCCAGGCTCTCCACAAGTGCGAGCTTGTCTGCTAACTTTACCGTAAGCTTGAGCACTCACTTTAGTACTATCGCTGATCCGGAGGAAGCTAATATAGATATGAACTTCCTCTGTATGTACGGAGATACGGCACTCCCCCAGAACGCAACTATGTGCGTGCATCATCCTTCTCAAGTACTCTCGGATCTTGATATTATCATGAGATAACTCGGGATAATTAGCAGAGTACCAAGTATCTTCCCATGTGAACAATGACCCCCTGCGTAGGGCATTAGTATTTGCCTTTTGGCCCATATTAAGACTTAGCTTTTCTCTTTGCTACTCTCCTGGTACTAACGAATTCACCGGCTTTGTGACCTAGCATATTCTGCCTAATGTACAACAAAACCAATGTTCTTCCGTTGTACACTTTAATGTGGCTACCTACCCATTTAGGCAGCACTACGGACTTACGAGGGCAAATAAGGGTGTGGTTTCTCATGTTTCTTTTTTGTCTTGGCGTTACTTCTTGAAATTCTGGGACGAAAGGATTCGAACCTTTGGTTGGTGGTACCAAAAACCACTGCCTTGCCACTTGGCTACGTCCCAGCTAAGAACAGCCCATACGTGCTTGTAGCTCAATGGATAGAGCAGCAGACTACGGATCTGATGGTTGAGAGTTCAAGTCTTTCCAAGCATATGGACAATAAGGATGAAGTGGGATTCGAACCCACGGTGTAAGTAAGACACGCCAGTTTTCAAGACTGGTGCTTTCGACCACTCAGCCATTCATCCGGAACTTCTATCGAATTCCATGGAAACTCCCTTCCGGGCATACCTAAACGAAGTAAGATGGCGTGCACTTTATTTCGCTTTGGCCGCGGCCACATCGTTTTACGTTTCCTTCACTTACAGAAATACGTTTCTGGTCGGTCTAGCCCTCCCTTTAGTGCAGGACCAGCAGCGACTGATCGCGACTAGCGTGAGTGAGATCTTTTCAGCCCACATATTTACTTGCGTGAACCTAAGCGTCCTGTTTTGCTTCCCGCTAGCAGCGCACCACACCTACTCTTTCTTGAGCAACGCCTGGCGTGCGTCGGAGCGCAGTGAGTTTAAGGGGTTTCTACTGATGAATACGCTTACGTTTGTGTTTAGCTTGTATGTCACGCACTATTTCACGATCCCTTTAATATGGGACTTTTTCTCTAATTTTCAGGTCAATAGCCCTGGCTTGGGCCTGAAAATTCAAAATGAGGTTAAAGTCCACAGCTATGTTACTTGGGTAACTACTACCCTATTTATATCAGCGAACTTAGCCCTATTACCCTTGTGGATTCTCACGGTAGTAAGAGATTTATCAAGCACGACAGTTCTCAGAGGATTACGGAAGTATTTCTTTACTGTGAGCATGGTGCTAGGCACCATGTTATCTACCCCAGACGTTATTACGCAACTAACAATCACATTGTGGCTAATAGCAAGTTACGAGTGTTCCCTGTTATACGCCATAAACAAAGGGGTATGACAAGCGCTACAGTGCTCGCCAAACAGAGTCCCTTTCGTCTAGAGGTTTAGGACAGTGCTCTTTCGCAGCACAAACACGGGTTCAATCCCCGTAGGGGACAGCGTCCGCGGGGTGGAGTAGTGGATAACTCATCAGCCTCATGATCTGAAGATCGCAGGTTCAAATCCTGCCCCCGCACATAAGTGTTAGTGCGTTTTTAGCTCAATGGATAGAGCAACAGCCTTCTAAGCTGTAGCGTGTAGGTTCGATCCCTACAAAACGCGCAATCCCCACTAACGTACGTTTTTTTATCAACATTTTATCCCCATTTTTGATCCTCGAAAAATATAACACATAATGAACATCACCTTACAGAGCGCAAAGATAGTGGGTGCAGGCTTAGCAACTATTGGTCTAGCTGGTGTGGGCGCAGGGGTAGGCATTGTGTTCGCCTCACTAGTGACTGCGTACGCCCGTAACCCATCATTAAAGCAGCAATTATTCGGCTATACCATTTTAGGCTTCGCTTTAACCGAGGCGGTGGGGCTATTCGCATTGATAATGGCTTTCTTAATTCTTTTTACTTGACATATTGCTATAGTTGAAGATTGTCAAATATTCACGGGATCCCCGAGAAAAGTCTGAACTCCTCTTGGGTACTAGATAATTCCTAGCGAGCTAGAGCTCAAAGAAAGTTACATAGAAATAGTGGCCCACCTACGTGAAAGTAGGTGGGCCACCTGCTGGAATAGGGGATAACCCCGCACACTTAGAAATAAGTGCTGTAAAAAAACCTTGCCTGGAGCAAGTAAACAAACGCTAGAGTTAGGCAGTAATGCCCTACCTAGACAGATGAATGTTCCTCACAAAATTCAGCTTAACGACAATCCTTCAAATTGCGGGTATAGATAAAAGGCTACATCGCCTGCCTTCCAAGCAGGAAGTATGGGTTCGAGCCCCATTACCCGCTGCCGTAGACACAGGCTCGCTTGGTGAAAGTTGGTAAACACGATGGATTTAAAATCCATTCCCCTGGGGTTATCGGTTCAAGCCCGATAGCGAGTAGAAAGCGTATTCTTGCCATGAGAACCCGACCTAAAGTAAAACTAATTGCAAGCAGATTCAGATCCTCTGAATCAGATATGATGTATAAGGGCATCGAGGATGTCCCAAGGTACCATAAGAAAACGGGCCCCCAGCAGTTGTACGGGTTGTCTAGACGAGAAAAGCAGAAGCTAAAGGCCTATTATGGGAACTTAAGTGAGAACGTTTTTAGGAATGCAATCAAGCAGGCATATACACAAAAACAAAGCACCCCTTTCCGTTTTTTACAGATCATGGAACTGCGTCTAGATTGTACTCTTTATAGGTGCGGACTTGTACAGAGTGCTTACGAAGCCCGTCAATGGGTCAAGAATGGCATGGTCTTAGTAAATGGAAGCAAAGCCTCTAGCCCTAGTCGGTCATTGAATGTAGGCGACGTCGTGATAGTACACCATAAGATATATAAAACAGTCCTACGCAACATCAAACAACTTGATGTTACGTATCGGGAAGAACAGCCTTATTTATCGTGGCGTCAAAGTCTAGACGAAGGAGGATTCCTGACAAACCAAAGCTTTCTTACCCACCTTGAAGTCAACGTCAAGGCGTTAGCAATCAAAGTCGTAAAGCTTCCAGATGCTCTCGAGCTTAGAACTCTACAACAATCCGTACTAGCCCTTCGCTCCAAAGAAGTGGAAATTGACCTGGTTCGCGCCTGCAGCCATAGATAAACTTGGAGAGGATGGGATTTGAACCCATGGTGTGCCGTTAATGACACACGGTGGTTTAGCAAACCACTGCCTTCGACCGCTCAGCCACCTCTCCGTATTTCTAGCAGGCAATTAGCTCAGAGGCAGAGCATCTCGTTTACACCGAGTTGGTCAGCGGTTCGACTCCGTTATTGCCTAGAAACTGATGAGATATACATGTCCACTCTATTACAACTGATCCGAAAGCCGCGAAAGAGTAGGAGAACCAAAATACAAAGATTTTCCCTACAAAATAGCCCGCAACGCAAAGGAATATGCATGCGCATTTACACAGCAAGCCCTAAAAAACCAAACTCCGCAGAGCGAAAGGTCGCTCAAGTAAAGCTAGCATCCGGCAAGCAGGTAATTGCGTACATTCCGGGTGAGGGCCATACCTTGCAAGAGCACTCTAATGTACTCGTACAAGGGGGGCGTGTAAAAGACTTGCCTGGGGTGAAGCACCGCCTTGTACGAGGTGCAATGGATCTCAAAGGTGTTGCAAGTCGCAAGAAAAGCCGTTCTAAGTATGGGGTTAAGAAACCCTAAGGCTCCCGGAGGGGGTATAGTTTAACGGTAGAACGTATGCTTTGCACGCATAATGTTGTTGGTTCAACTCCGACTACCTCCACTAAAACTACCCTGAGAAAAATATGAATCTTCTAAAGCACAATTTAGCGTATCTTCACTGGTGGTCCCAGAGATTGACTGCTATCATTATAATTCCGTGGCTATTTGGATTGAACATCAATGCGATAGTTCTCTTGAGCCCATTATTGGTACTTCACTTCCGGATGGGGTTAGAAACCATCTTTGAAGACTACGTACACCAAAATAACACCAAAATCCTAGGCTTCTTACTTATCCGAGCGTTTACCTTATATGCCCTTTATGACATATTCGAATTTCTGATCTAACTTGAGAGAGGAACTCGGGGGTAGAGTGTTGGCCTGTCGCGCCAAAAGTTGCGGGTTCGAGTCCCGTCTCTCTCGTCGTCGAAGTCTCCAGATCGCCTGAAGGGGGTAGGATTCGAACCTACGACGATCTCGTATCAGCAGATTTACAGTCTGCCGCAATGACCACTCTGCCACCCCTTCTCAAAAGAGAGTCAAAAAGCGTAGGGTTGGTATCTCTCTGGTAGCTCAACGGTTAGAGCGATTGACTGTTAATCAATAGGCTGTTGGTTCGAATCCAACTCAGAGAGTGGAGAGAGTAGCAAAAAAGCTCTCATTTTCAGTAATTGCAAGTGCAACAGCGTTGGCATAATAAACCACGCCGCATAAATAGAGTTTGATCCTAGCTCAGAATGAACGCTGGTGGCTTGTTTCAAGACATGCAAGTTAAACCAATCAACCAACCAAATTGATTTGTAGCAAACGGGTGCGTAAAATATAAGAAACTATCCGGCTGTCTGGGTTGGATCCTGGATAATTACAAAGATTTCATCGCAGCCGGGTGAGCTTATACGGGATTAGGTAGTTGGTAAGGTAAAAGCTTACCTAGCCCACGATCCCTAGCTGATTTTTGCGAATGGTCAGCCACACTGGAACTGAGATACGGTCCAGACCCAATAAGGGGCAGCAGTCGAGAATCTTAGGCAATGAGCGAAAGCTTGACCTAGCAAAGCCACGTATGTGAAGAAGGTCTCTAGATCGTAAAGCATTTCTATTAGGGATAATAATGATAGTACCTAAAAAAAGTCCTGGCTAATCTCGTGCCAGCAGCCGCGGTGATACGAGAAGGGCAAGCGTTATTCAGAATTACTGGGCGTAAAGGGTGCGTAGGCGGTTTAAAATGGCTGTAGACGAAATTTTAGGGCGCAACCCTGAGGTGTGCTGCAGCATCACCAAACTAGAGTTCGGGGAGAGGTAACGGAACTTCAGGTGTAGCAATAAAATGCTTAGATATCTGAAAGAACATCAAGAGCGAAAGCAGTAACCTTTCCCGAAACTGACGCTAAGGCACGAAAGCGTAGGGAGCAAAAGGGATTAGAGACCCCTGTAGTCTACGCCCTCAACGATGAGTGCTCGTCTTTGGCTTGTGCTGTCAGAGACTCAGCTAACGCGTTAAGCACTCCGCCTGGGAAGTACGGTCGCAAGGCTGAAACTCAAAGGAATTGGCGGGAACTTGGACAAGCGGTGGAGCATGTGGTTTAATTCGATATTACGCGCAGAATCTTACCAACCCTCGACATCTTAGCTATAGCTATTTGTCAGCTTACAAGCTAAGACAGGTGCTGCATGGCTGTCGTCAGCTCGTGCTGTGAAGTGTCTGGTTCAGTCCAATCAAACGGGCGAAACTCCCATAACTTATTTAATAAACAAACCTCGGTTTAAGCCAGCGGGCTTATCCCTAGACACTGATAAGTTAAACTGCCAAAGATATTTTGGAGGAAGGTGGGAACGACGTCAAGTCCTCATGGCCCTCATGGGTTGGGCTACACACGTGCTACAATGGCTCACGTAATAGGCTGCGAAAACGCGAGTTGGAGCAAATCCTCAAACTGAGCCTCAGTTCAGATTGTTCTATGTAACTCTAGAACATGAAGTCGGAATCGCTAGTAATCGTAAATCAGAATGTTACGGTGAATCCGTACTCAAGTTTTGTACACACTGCCCGTCACGCTATGGGAATCAACCTTGTCGGAAGGCTACCATGCAGGCATTCACGTCATTGCCTTGTACTAATGTAACATTGTTAGGATAATAAATGAGGACCCGCATGGTCGACTATGATAAGGTGGGTAACTAGAGCGAAGTCGTAACAAGGTAGCCGTAGGGGAACCTGTGGCTGGATTATATAAACATCATAGAGAAGTTACTCGTGTACTCTCTCCACACTATATAAATTTTCATTTCAGTATGATTCACCAAATCCACTATCTTAGCTTATCTACAATGCTATTCATAATAGGTATCTGGGGGGTATTCCTTAACCGCAAGAATATTCTTATCATGCTTATATCAATCGAACTCATACTCCTAGCTATTAACTTTACTTTTATCATCTTTTCGGTATACCTAGATGATCTAGTAGGTCAGATATTTGCTTTGATGGTGCTGACTGTAGCAGCCTCAGAGTCCGCAATCGGCCTAGCTATCTTAGTGGTTTATTATAGGATCCGTGGCAATATCTCTGTGGAGCTTATCAACCTCATGAAAGGCTGATGAACTTACTCTATTGGCTATTATCCCCTAACCGGGTGCTCAGGTTTAGCCAGTTCTGGCTAAATTTTTGTATCGCTATATTTGTACTCTTAATCTTTGTAAATTTATACATGTATTTGGCTTTTGACTTGCTCGATTATAAACAGGGGCCTTACGCGCAAATCATGTTTATCCACGTTCCTGCAGCTTGGTTATCTTTAATGCTCTACATAATGCTGAGTTTTACGAGCTTAATGTTTATTGTAATCCGTCATCCCTTACTTTCACAACTCAGTAATGCTCTATGCCTCTGTTCCCTAGCATGTGTAATCATTACTTTAGTAACCGGATCCTTATGGGGAAAACCTACTTGGGGTACCTGGTGGGTTTGGGACGCTCGCCTGACATCCGTCCTTATCCTTTTCATCATCCTCGTAGGAATCTACGCCCTAAAAAAAAGTTTCAGTGACTCTTTGCAAGGGTCTATCGCGGCATCAATTTTGACCCTCCTAGGCCTAATTAACATCCCAATTATTAGATTCTCCGTCGACTGGTGGAATACCTTGCACCAACCCTCCAGCATCACGATCTTCGGATCACATATACATTACTCTATACTACTATTATTATTGAGCTCTTTTTTAGATCTATTCTTCTTTTTCTCAATTATCGTATTGATACATTTACGTGCGGTAGTTTTGGAATCTAAATTAACTAGGAGTCCTATTTTCAAACATGAAAAATAAATTTTAAATAAAGCATCTAGTGGATACCTAGACATAAGAAGCACTGAGGCGTCGCGCGACGAAACATCATACGTAGGCACAAGCCTGTGAGGTATGAGTTCCTCTTAAGTAAAAACTTTTTGTATACAAACAAGGTTACCCTGCGAATTGAAACATCTCAGTAGCAGGAGGAAAAAAAATCAAACGAGATTCCATAAGTAGCGGTGAGCGAACATGGACATTAGACTTTCTATATGATGGGGTCGGTGTGAAACAGCCGTAGAAGGTAAGAGCCCTGTAACACCCTCCTGATTTAGATAATAAGTACTTTGGGACAACACGAATCCCGTAGGAACACAGAAGGTCCACTTTCTAAGTCTAAATACTTCTTATGCTCGATAGTGAACGAGTACCGTAAGGGAAAGGTGAAAAGAAAGGTTTAACCTAGGTCTGACCTTGAAACTGGATGCTGACAATCAGTTGGAGCCTCCTCTGGGGGGTGACAACGTACCTTTTGCATAATGGGTCGGTGACTAAATAAGTGTAGCAAGCTAAAATTGAAAAATGGAAGCTGGCGGAATAAAGTCCAACTCAAAAGTTACACTTGTTTAACTCGAAGCTAGGTGATCTAGGCGAAAGCAGGCCGAAATTGTGGTAAGACATAATGGAGGGCCGAACCCACATATGTGGAAAAATATTGGGATGACTTTCGCTTAGGAGTGAAAGGCTAATCAAACCTAGTGATAGCTAGTTTTCCACGAAATCTATTTTAGTAGAGTCTTCCGTAAATTTACTGCTGGTAAAGCACTGGATGGACAAGGGTGGCTTAGCTTGACCGAGTCCAACTAAACTATGAATAGCAGTGAAACATCACGAAGAAACAGACTTTAAGCGATAAGGTTTAAGGTCAAGAGGGTAACAACCCAGACCGTTCATTAAGGTCCCCAAAAGCATGTAAGTTGAAAAGGAAGTTGGAGTATAACGAGATAGTAAGTAGGCTTAGAAGCAGCCATCTATTAAAGAACGCGTTATAGCGCACTACTTTATACTGCAGCGCCAAAGATGTAACGGGTATAAACATGCTTACCGATATGACGGCTTCTATCCCCTCCTGAGGGTAGAAGGGTAGTGGAACATTCTGTTTATAAATAAGTATTTTTGGAAAAAGGTATGAAAAACCAGAAGTGAGAATACCGACATGAGTAGCGAAAACCATGTTCTCAAATCATGGTCACCGTAAGCCCAAGGGTTTCTACGCAGTTTCAATCGCGTAGAGTTAGCCAGCCTCTAAGGAAAAAGCGAAGGCTTTTTTTCGACGAGAAAGTTCTGTCTAGAACTGCCATACGCGAGAATTTATAAGAGAAACCTTATAAGACGAGATTCCGCTAGGGAACTTCTTATCATGACATGTAAGAAGTTTTTTGCGTATCTACAGGAAACAATCGCGTTTGTTCGATGGCTGTACCCTAAACCGACACAGGTGGGCGAGTTGAACATACTAAGGTGAGCGGGATAACCATACTGAAGGAACTCGGCAAATTGATCCCTTACGTTCGCAAGGAGGGATGCCACGTATGTACGTGGTGGCACAGAATAAAGGATGGCGACTGTTTAATAAAAACACAGGACCTTGCAAACTTCAATAAAGTAAGTATAAGGTCTGACGTTTGCCAGGTGCTTGAAGGTTAACGAACAAGGTGTACGCCTTTGCAGTAAGCCCAAGTAAACGGCGGTCCTAACTATAAGGATCCTAAGGTAGCGTAACCCACTGGCGTATAATTTACGTCCCGCATGAATAACGTAACGACTATCCTGCTGTCTCCAGTATGGACCCGGCGAAATTGAACTCTCCGTGCAGATGCGGAGTACTTACAGCTAGACGGAAAGACCCCGTGATTCTTTACTATAGTTTTGTACTGTAGCTTACGCTAGATCGTGTAGCATAGGTGGGAGTTATACAATAGTTGTAACGCCTTTGAAATACCACCCTATATAGCGCGAAAGTTACTCATTTGCAAGCTTAGCAAAGACAGTGCAAGATGGGTAGTTTATTTGGGGCGAATACCTCCTAAAGTGTAACGGAGGTGTGCTAAGGTAAGCTTGCATTCGCACAATATGAATGCTAAAGCGCAATGGCAAAAGCTTGCCTGACAGTTGGATAGATATATACAACTGAGACGAAAGTCAGTCATAGTGATCCGGTGGTATCCAGTGGAAAAACCATCGCTCAACAGATAAAAGAAACTCCGGGGATAACAGCGTTATCGTTCCTAAGAGTTCCTATCGACGGAACGGTTTGCGACCTCGATGTCGGCTCATCATATCCTGGAGCTGCAGCAGGCTCCAAGGGTCCGGGTGTTCACCGGTTAAAATGGTACGTGAGCTGGGTTTAGAACGTCGTGAGACAGTTTGGTCCCTATCTACTGTAAGTGAAGAAAATTGTAGAGTGCCATTCTTAGTACGAGAGGATTGGAATGGGTCAACCTCTGGTGTATTGGTTGTCGAGGTCATGGCATAGCCAAGTAGCCACGTTGGTAAGACATAAGCGCTGAAAGCATCTAAGCACGAAGGTGTCTCTAATACATATTTTCGGGAGCACTCTAGAAGAACACTAGATGGATCGGTCCATTGTATATCACTCGTGAGAGTGCAGGCATATGGATACGAAGATGCTCAAGAATCTTATTTCATGTTTGAAAACGGAGGCTTCCGTTTTCAAATATGACCACATCTCCTAAGAAAGAATACGTAGTCATTATGGCAGTTAATACTTATAGAAATCGACCTATCTCACCACACCTTACTATCTATAATGCTCAATGGAGCTCCGTAGGGTCAATCTTCCACCGAATCTCGGGGACACTATTGGTACTGTCCTTCTTCATACCGCTATATGTGCTGAAATTACTTTCTCTTTTTGGCTCCTACTCGCAGGTATACACCTTATCGTTTACGTTGGGCAGCGCCTCCTTTTTTGTCCTAAGTACGATTTTCTTCTTTGTCCTGTTATCATACTTCTACCACTTGTGCAATGGATGCCGTCACCTGGTATGGGACTTGGGGGGTTTCTTACAGATTACCAAGGTAGAGCGTAGCGGAAAAGCTATTATGTTTCTGGCTTTTCTCCTGTCCACAGTCTCTACTGCTTGTTGGTTCTCATACAACTAAAAAAACTCTGTTTAACCATGGCATTTTTCAACTCCTTACTCAATCTCAAATTATCCAACCATTCCTTTAGTAAAGGAAACCACAGGATCAAATATCTACGCATCTACCGTTGGGACCCAATAATAAACAAAAGCCCTTGGTTCAATACTTACCCAGTTTATGTTGACAGTTGCGGCCCTATAGTACTCGATGCGCTGATTAAAATCAAGAACGAGCAGGATAGTACTTTAGCATTCCGTCGCTCATGTCGAGAAGGAATTTGTGGTAGCTGCTCCATAAATATCAACGGGAAGAATACACTGGCTTGTTTACAGAAGTTAAACATACCAAGCCAGGTAATTACTATTTACCCCCTCCCGCATATGTACGTCGTCAAAGATCTCATCCCAGATTTGACTAACTTCTACATTCAGCTAAGGTCCATTCAGCCCTGGCTTCGGGGGCCCTCAGGCGGCAATAGTAATGTAGAGCACTTACAATCCAAGGCGGACAGGGCGAAACTGGACGGTCTATACGAGTGCATCCTCTGTGCATGCTGCTCCGCAGCATGCCCAAGTTATTGGTGGAATCACGACAAATACTTGGGGCCCGCAGTTCTGCTACAAGCCTACCGCTGGATCGCTGACAGCCGTGATAGCTCGACAAATGAAAGGCTGCAGCAATTGCAAGACTCTCACAAACTTTACAGGTGTCATACAATTATAAACTGCGCTAAAACGTGCCCGAAAAACTTAAACCCAGGTAAAGCCATTGCTAATATCAAGAAGGCAATGGCTTCAGTGGAATAAGGCGAATAACGAGATTTGAACTCGTAACCTTCAGAGTCACAGTCTGCTGCTCCGACCATTGAGCTATATCCGCCATATACCTATATGTGCGAGAATAGCTCAATGGTCAGAGCGCAACTTTGCCAAGGTTGAAGCTAAGGGTTCGATTCCCTTTTCTCGCTACAAAATAAATATAAAAATATGGCTACGGAATTGCTACTATTTTACTGTTTCGGAAGCTTAGCTTTTGTCTCAGGGTGCATGGTCCCTGGCTCTAAAAACCCTGTACACTCCGTACTGTTCCTAATCCTTGTTTTTTGCAACGTTTCCGGCTTGCTGTTGCTCATCGGAGCAGAATTTCTAGCAATAATATTCTTAGTCGTGTATGTTGGTGCTATCGCGGTCCTATTCTTATTCGTAGTGATAATACTAAACATGCGAATTAGCGAGCTAGAAGGGTCCTTGTTTAACTATGCTCCTATAGGTGGAATGTTAGCCATAATTTTATTAGGGGAGCTTTTCCTCTCTTTGAATAGCGACTTGTTGCCCGCGAAAGAGGTGTTCAGAACACCAGAGTGGGCCCTATGGGCCTCTGAGATCACCAACATTACCAATATCGAAGCGTTGGGGAGCGTACTGTATACGTCTTATGCGTACTTGTTCCTCATGGGAGGCCTAATCCTGCTAGTTGCGATAATCGGCGCAATCGTATTGACTATACACCAAAGGGGCGAAGTTCGCAGACAAGATATTAGCCTGCAAGTGGCCCGCGACTTCAACAGTGCCGTGCAATTTGCGGAATATAAAAGTAAAGATTAGTTCTTTAAGCGGATGTGACGGAATTGGCAGACGTACCAGATTTAGGTCCTGGCGAGATTGTCTCATGTGGGTTCAAGTCCCTCCATCCGTACTACCACTCGAATTATTACACGTGCACACCTTCATGCAAAATATACGCTTTCGTACTCGCATATAACATAGGGTTCAAGCCTTATGTAAAACCTACACACAACAAACATATCCATTCAAAATGAGACTTATAAAACGCCCGGTTGTGAACATACTAAATAACCACTTAATCGATTACCCAACCCCAATTAATATTCATTACGCTTGGAATTTCGGCTTTCTTGCTTTTGTCTGCTTAGCAATGCAGATTCTAACAGGCGTGTTCTTAGCAATGCACTATACACCGCACGTTGACCTAGCGTTTTATAGTGTAGAGCATATTATGCGTGATGTTAATTATGGTTGGTTGTTACGCTATGCGCATGGAAATGGGGCTTCCATGTTTTTCATTGTCGTATACGTCCACATCTTTAGAGGACTTTACTATGGGTCCTACGCTATCCCAAGGCATATCACTTGGGTTGTTGGTGTTGCAATTTTACTCCTGATAATGGGAACTGCTTTCATCGGTTACGTGCTTCCATGGGGGCAGATGAGCCTCTGGGGAGCCACTGTTATTACGAATCTGGTGTCAGCTATCCCACTGGTCGGCAATACCATTGTAGGCTGGCTATGGGGTGGCTTCTCTGTTGACAACGCAACTCTTAACAGGTTTTTCAGTCTACATTATCTACTCCCATTTATAATTGCTGCTGCGGCTTTCATCCATATGGCCGCCCTACATCAGAGCGGCTCCGGTAATCCCTTAGGTATTGACTCTTCAGTTGATAAAATTCCAATGTATCCCTACTTTATTGTCAAAGATATCTTCGGGCTCGTGCTCTTTACGCTATTTTTCTCCGTATTTATCTACTTCTTGCCAAACGTGTTGGGTCACCCTGACAACTATATTGAAGCCAATCCTATGGTTACCCCGGAACACATTGTGCCTGAGTGGTACTTCCTCCCACTTTATGCCATTCTTAGAAGCATCCCGCACAAGCTAGGTGGTGTAGTGGCCATGGGCTTTGCTATTGTGGTTCTAGCTTTTTTACCATGGATCCATAGCACAGAGATTCGTAGCTCAGCCTTTAGACCACTATACAAAATGCTATTTTGGAGTCTAGTAGTAGACGTATTAGTTCTGGGCTGGATCGGAGGGAAATCGGTGGAGGAACCTTACGTCACCATTGGCCAAATTGCGACAGTCTACTATTTCGTCTATTTCTTAGTGATTATTCCATTCCTCGGAAAACTCGAGCACTTCTTACTAAATTTCGACGCTCAGGAAAGAAAGTTTGTCAGACCTGCCACTAGGCCAGGGCACGCCGCTCTCTTGTCCAATAGCTACTAAAACTTCGGTTTGGGTAGCTCAACGGCAGAGCGGAGGAGTGAAAATCCTTAGGCTGGCGGTTCGAATCCGTCCCCAAACAGCATCCCTTCCGCCAGCACTCAGAGGGGTGCATAGCTTAATGGGTAAAGCGGCACACTTTTAATGTGAGGATTTCGGGTTCAATTCCTGATGCACCTAAAACACATGCGGCTCTACAAATTCACAAAACCGAAAAAATATAA